TGAAATCTATAAACCCTTTTTTTGGTTAAAAGTTTTTTTTGTTCGAATCTTTCATTTCATTTCAAGTAATTGGTTGGTCGTACAATAAATATACTATAATAAATACAAAATACAAGAATAGATAATATTTAATGAAAGAAAGAGAACATAGTTGGAGCAATCAATATTTGTGATGCAACAACGGTTGCATTAGATGCAAAACAAAGATTCTTTCTTGACCGAACTACAAGTATGTAACTCCATGATATGGAAAGAAAGAATATAGAACCTAAAAGGATAATGGAAGTTGTTCGTCTTTGAATCGAGTTGGACCCTCCAAAAAAGAATAAAAATGAAAGTAAAGGTTTTCTTTTTTTGATAGATCGTTTCGATATATCGTAGGGCACTTTTTTCTTCTCATTCGAGATATTATGGGCAATTAACCAACCTATTAATGTACTGAATCCAATGAGTTAAAAAAAAATAAGTAAAAGGTAATATCAGGTCGTTCGCCCCAAAATGGATTAGATCCTTTCTTTTTATTGAAAAAGACAAGAACTTTCAATTGAACTAAACTAATCCTGTCAATTGGTTTTTTCTTACCGTTACTGTTGTATCTGGGAAAATTGAAACTTAGGTAAGTGTTTTATCAACATATGTAACAAAAGAACATATCTAATTTAGCTCTTTCATGCCTACTATAACTAGTTATTTCGGTTTTCTACTGGCTGCTTTAACTATAACCCCAGCTCTATTGATTGGTTTGAATAAGATACGACTTATTTGAAATGAATTGAATGAACAATTCATAAAAATGAATATTTCTCTGAGATTCCAGGTGTTCCATGGTTCCTTTACACATCAATTGCCAATTCTTGGTTATTGAGATTCACGGATAATTCAGATTAATATTTAGGGATAGATCTTACCCATCTTTTTATCCCCTCAAAAACCGAAATGATTGAAGTTTTTCTATTTGGAATCGTCTTAGGTCTAATTCCTATTACTTTGGCAGGATTATTCGTAACTGCATATTTACAATACAGACGTGGTGATCAGTTGGACCTTTGATTGAGTAACATTTATTTTTTTTGATTGACCTCCTCCCTGCGGGAGGTCAAATTCAAGTTTCAATTAAACTTTTTTTTGTTAAGTTTTTTTATTGTGATTCGACATAACATAAACGGAATCACGCTCTGCAGGATTTGAACCTACGACATCGGGTTTTGGAGACCCGCGTTCTACCGAACTGAACTAAGAGCGCTTTCTTATTACAGGAGATACGACTGTAGTGTAAAGAAAAGGTTTTTTTACCCCCAAACATATCTTGCATACGTATAGCATGCAAAAATGAAAGATTATGTCCAATTTCAATCGATCTTAATTAATCCCTCGTTACTGCCCATAAGAGAAGTAATAGGTAGGGATGACAGGATTTGAACCCGTGACATTTTGTACCCAAAACAAACGCGCTACCAAGCTGCGCTACATCCCTTTTTAAAGTTCTTGTACAGTGTCATTGTACAAAATCCCTGTCTTGTTTTCCACATTGTTATTTTCCCCTCTATCTATATAGAATTTTCTTGTCATTTCTTCTTTTTGCTTTCATATAATAAAAGAATTTTATACATCTGAAACCTAACATATAAAAAAAAATTTAAATTTATCTTATCGGCGTATCGTATAAAAAAAAGAATAAAAATTTATCGGAAATGCTCAGGAAGAAGGGGTCATCTTTTTCTTTTTTAGGGACAGGAAAATCTCATCTATTGGTTCATTGTACATATCTATTTTAGTTAGGAATTCCGCGTAAAGTAAAAAAAAAAATACAAATGATCTTGAACTACAACATCTGACCATACATATATGTATTACAATAAAGAAGGAGGATTTTCAATGCGAGATATAAAAACATATCTCTCCGTGGCACCTGTGCTAACTACTCTATGGTTTGGGTCTTTAGCAGGTCTATTGATAGAAATTAATCGTTTATTCCCAGATGCCTTGTCATTCCCTTTTTTTTAATTCTAGTTATTAATATGCGAAGAAATGAAGAAAATTAGGGATACAATTCTACATGACGTGACTAAAATTTTGCCCCTTCCTTTTTTTTCAGTTCTTTAGGATAGGAGGATAGGAAGGAAAGAAAAAGAAAAAGTGTATTGAACCTCGACAAAAATCTGGTGAATCTAAGATCGAATTTTGGGGAACAGAAATGGAAATGTGTATCCAGATCTAGAGCAGGATCCACGAAATCATAGCATAGAAAGAAGATACTTAAATGAAATATTGGGATTTAAGATAGGAATAATTGATAGTTAGAAAGAAATTGTATTACTTAATTATTACTTTATTATTAATTATTACTATTACTCTATTAATATTAATTGTAATTATATAATTACAACACATACAACACAACGAAATCTTTAGCTTTAGAAATGAAAATTGAATTTCAAGTTAGTAACTTCTATTGATTTTCTTATCGGGTCGAAAATAGAAGAAGTTAAGTCGATCCAAATCAAAAGGGGGTTCATGGCCAAGGGTAAAGATGTCAGAGTCAGAGTTATTTTGGAATGTACCAGTTGTGTCCGAAATGGTGGCAATAAAAAATCGCCGGGTATTTCTAGATATATTACTCAAAAGAATCGACACAATACATCCAGTCGATTAGAATTGAGAAAATTTTGTCACTATTGTCACAAGCATACGATTCATGGGGAAATAAAGAAATAGATGGAACGGAACGTGTGCGCGATCTTTCCAAGGAACAGGAAGAGGAAGAACTTAACATATTTAACTTAACATATATAATATAACATATATAATATACATAATATATACAATACAAATCAAACCCGATTTCATTTTCATATATATATATATATGATGTGTATTATATATGATATGTATAATATATATATGATATGTATAATATAAACGATGCGAATCAAAGCCTATTTCGGTCAGATCTGAAATGAATAAAGAAATAGAATTTTAGAGATAAGGAATAAACCATGGATAAATCCAAGCAACCTTTTCGTAAATACAAGCGATCCTTTCGTAGGCGTTTGTCCCCAATTGGATCGGGGGATCGAATCGATTATAGAAACATGAGTTTAATTAGTCGATTTATTAGTGAACAAGGAAAAATATTATCTAGACGGGTGAATAAATTGACCTTGAAACAACAACGATTAATTACTATTGCTATAAAACAAGCTCGTATTTTATCTTTGTTACCTTTTCTTAATAATGAGAAACAATTTGAGAGAGCCGAGTCGATCCCCAGAACTACTGGTCCTAGAACCAGAAATAAATAAACATACTCCTCAATTGACTCAAAACTCCAATCGGAACTCAAGCTCAGATTGATGTTTTGTTCAAAAGGCCTAGAATCCCGATTTTTTTCTTGTGTTATAAGAAGTTATAAGAAATAAAAAATGGGGGAAGAAGAAATCTTTTTTTTTTATTGAAAGATGTTCGTTCATTCCTACTACTTATCTTACTTCATTTTTTTATTCTATCTTCCCGGAGTTCATTCTCCGGGGAATTCTGTTTCAATTTCAATCATTTCTGTATTATATTTTATAATATCATATCCTTTATTTGATAATCTTATTGGAAATCATGTAAAGACAATTCTTATTTGATATAGATATTTGCGCAAGTATTTTACGATTAAGAAGCAATTGCTTCTTGTACAGATTTGGTATTAATCTACTATAATTATAGAATACCTTATTCTCACGAATAACTGCATTTATTCGAGTGATCCACAAACTACGAAAATCCCTCTTTTGCCTGCCTCTATCTTGATGAGAGGAAACCAAAGCTCTCATTTTCTGTTGAGTAGTCGTTCGAGTAAGTCTTGAATGAGCCCCAATAAAGGTTGATGCAAATAAACGAATTTTTGTTCGACGTTTCCGAGCTGTATATCCTCGTCTAACTCTGGTCATTGAATCAAATTAAACCTTAATGAATAACTAATTGATTTCTCTTCTTTCAGTCATCCTTTACCCCCCGTCAATTAATAACAAAACGGATTATTCCGATATATAAAATATAAATTCCAATGGCTTTTGCTACTATGACTTTCCCCAACCACGATTTTTTATTCCTTCCAGGCATTTCGCCTGGAAATAAGAAATTCTAACGATACCAAATAAAAAAAAATAGTGGGTTCCATCGTTTCTATGGTTACTTTTTTTTTTAAACGGTGAGGTCCTCTCTATACACCGGAGCCTCTTCTTTCATTTTATCAAATGTTATTGTTAACTTGTATAGTTCACACTCTTTGGCTCTACCCATCAATTATACAGTAATAGTTCTTTTCACAATAAGAGTTATCCATACAGTGACGGCATTTAATTATGAAAGTTGGCTAGGTAGCTGACCCTCTTAGTCCGTTCTTTCAAGAATAGGAGTATAACCTTTTTGCTTCTTATAATACCATTTCCTCCGCTTAATGGATAACCATTTGCCCCCAATGGGGAATTGCTTTTCATCTCAAATCTAGGTGATTGGATTTGCACCAATGTAAACCATAAATTCCAAACACAATATAGGTATATGATAGATCTTCTCTATCTATCCTATTCATTGGTACTGGTCATTGATACTGGAAAATTGTCTCATTTGTTCGAACTCATGATCTGAACGAGTCGCACATACACTCTAGTGCATGTTCCTCGACGCTGAGGACATCCTCTAAGAGCGGGAGATTTCGTGACATTTCTTATTGGCTGTCTTGTGTTTCTAATAAGTTGTTTAATAGTTGGCATGCCGTATGTATATATAGAATTCTAGAATGGAATGGGTTGGTTTAGATCGATCTTAACCTGATGATTGATGATCATGAATTTTTTTTTCTATTCAATATCAAATCGCAGAAAATTCGAATTATGGTTTGAAATGGATTTACATGAAATCCCTAGTATTTTCATTTTCGACCGCTACAAGATCAACAATGCCATGAACTTGGGCTTCTGTTGCTGACATAAAAACATCTCTTTCCATGTCTTCGGATACAACCCATAAAGGATTACCCGTTCTTTGTACATAAACCTTTGTGAGGGTTTCGCGAAGTTTCAGTAGTTCTTCCGCTTCCAGGATAAATTCGCCTGCTTGTGCTTCATAAAAAGAACTAGCAGGTTGGTGAATCATAACCCTGATGATATTGATATAACATCATGAACGGTTCTTCTATCTTGCATGATTGGGCTAAAGTAAGGGATAAAAAAAATATAAGAAAAAAAAATAGAATTGTACAACCGTACAGGCATCTTTTGTGCATACGGCTCTACAATGGAATTTACTTTTTCTTTTTCTTCTCTTCTATTCTATTGAAGAAAGAAATAGAATCCATCCGATCCAGATCGTTGAATGATCCATTTACCACCCTTCCTTTCGTAGGAGTAAAAAAAATACTATGATGGTTCTGTTGCTTTATATATTTATTTTGTCTGTGATTTAGCAATCCCAAAGTTCCTTTCTGATACGATCAAATAAGGAAAAAAATGATCTTTTTTTTTTTCATTTTTGTACTTTTTATTTCATAACATAAATATCAGAAAGAGAATTCTGGTGTGGAAAAGAATGGTTTGTGACGCTGAAATGTACCCCCGACACATAAGATCAAATCCGAAATGACCTCTCTTTCATACTACTATCTCGACATAAAATCTCATGTTATGAAAAAAACAATAATGGTTTGCTCATATCGAACTCGAAGTGCCATGCTATTATTACTTATTATTCATATTCAATATGGGAAGGCATAGTCTTCCTTTTTTTTTCAAATAAAAAAACTCATTGGCGCCAAGCGTGAGGGAATGCTAGACGTTTGGTAATTTCTCCTCCGACCAGAATGAAGGATCCCATTGAAGCGGCTAATCCCATGCATATTGTATGCACATCGGGTGGCACAAATTGCATAGTATCATAAATGGCTATTCCTGGTATTACCCATCCGCCGGGAGAGTTTATAAATAAATAAAGATCCCTAGTATCATCTTCTATACTGAGATATACCATGAGACCAACAAGTTGATTCGAGATCTCGCTATCAACTTCTTGGCCTAAAAAAAGTAATCTTTCTCGATAAAGTCGGTTGATTAGGACAAAATTGGTTCCCTTAGGAACCGTACGTGCACCTTTGGATGCATACGGTTCAAAAAAAAATTGCGAAAAAAAAGAATCAATGTGTCGATAACAGGTTTTTGTTTTTCTAATGAAGGGGGTTTTCTTCTTCTATTTTTCAAAAAACATAAGATGAGTTTTTGTTCCCTTACCTATAAAAAAAAGAATTTACTGAACTTATTGAACTAACCTCTCATTGATGTATTGTTTCATCGAGATTCAAATCACGATGTCATTTTATTGTTCCTGAATGGGCCCTTTCCATTTTTTTAGGTTCATCTTTGTTCTACTCCGGGAAAAGGTCTGCCCGAATTCTATTTGTACATATAGGGCAAATGATCTCAGTACCACTTTTTTTTGTTACGACTTCTTTTTCAATTTGTTTCATGTCTTCTCCAAACTATTCGATGTATTCATCATACTACTCCATTGGTTGGCAGTTTGAGATCCCTCCTATAGTAAGTATAAGAATCGTTTATGATACAAGTGGTAATCGTACATATATTATCAATTTGTTACCAATTTGGTATTTTCTGAACGGAGCCTGGAGACTTTATTTTATCAGTCCAAGTCAACCATAAATTCTTCTAATTGATAATATTGATCCCCAATATAAATTGATCTAATTGTACTTCACGCTCCAAATGATTGATGGTTCACTCAATCTCAATACAATATTTCTTGGGCGAAACAGAGGATATCTCGATCGGGGGAGAGAACGGGTAAATCCCATATGACCCAATATGTCTGACAAGTCGCACTATACGTCAACCCAAACTGCATCTTCCTCTCCAGGACTCCGAAAAGGTACTTTTGGAACACCAATGGGCATTAAATTAAAGAAAAAAAAATTAAGTACTATACTTCACTTTAATATGGAAACGTAACAATGGGTTTATTGTCTTCATCCTTTTTTCTGTTTATTCTATTTTCTAGATAGATTGATTGGAAGGTTTATAGAGTAAGATAGAATGAATAAAGAAAAATTTTAACGAACGGAGCAATCGATCGTTCGAATGATAAACAAGTATCTATGCATTCGTTCCCACAAAATGGGACCAATTCTCCCATTGCGTATTGGTACTTATCGGGTATAGAATAGATCTGCTTCTCTTTGTTCTTATGAACAGAATTGTTCCGTTATTTTCAATGGAACGGAATAAATATTAACTCTTTCTCATACAGAATCCACTGAAAAGGTTAGGTACTTAGGTACATAGTATAGTCCTTTCCAATGCGATAAAATAAGGTGACATAGTGTCTATTTATCTTTGATAAAGGGGTATTTCCATGGGTTTGCCTTGGTATCGTGTTCATACTGTCGTATTGAATGATCCCGGTCGATTGCTTTCTGTCCATATAATGCATACAGCTCTAGTTTCTGGTTGGGCCGGTTCGATGGCTCTATACGAATTAGCGGTTTTTGATCCCTCTGACCCTGTTCTTGATCCAATGTGGAGACAAGGTATGTTCGTTATACCCTTCATGACTCGTTTAGGAATAACCAATTCGTGGGGTGGTTGGAGTATTTCAGGAGGAACTATAACGAATCCGGGTATTTGGAGTTATGAAGGTGTCGCAGGGGCACATATTGTGTTTTCTGGCTTGTGCTTCTTGGCAGCTATCTGGCATTGGGTGTATTGGGATCTAGAAATATTCTGTGATGAGCGTACGGGAAAACCTTCTTTGGATTTGCCCAAGATCTTTGGAATTCATTTATTTCTCTCAGGGGTGGCTTGCTTTGGCTTTGGCGCATTTCATGTAACAGGTTTGTATGGTCCTGGAATATGGGTGTCCGATCCTTATGGACTAACTGGAAAAGTACAATCTGTAAATCCAGCGTGGGGCGCGGAAGGTTTTGATCCTTTTGTTCCGGGAGGAATAGCCTCTCATCATATTGCAGCGGGTACATTGGGCATATTAGCAGGTCTATTCCATCTTAGTGTCCGTCCGCCTCAACGTCTATACAAAGGATTACGTATGGGAAATATTGAAACTGTACTTTCTAGTAGTATCGCTGCTGTTTTTTTTGCAGCTTTCGTTGTTGCTGGAACTATGTGGTATGGTTCAGCAACTACCCCAATCGAATTATTTGGTCCCACTCGTTATCAGTGGGATCAGGGATACTTTCAGCAAGAAATATATCGAAGAGTTAGCGCCGGACTAGCCGAAAATCTGAGTTTATCGGAAGCTTGGTCTAAAATTCCCGAAAAATTAGCTTTTTATGATTACATTGGTAATAATCCGGCAAAAGGGGGATTATTCAGAGCAGGCTCAATGGACAACGGGGATGGAATAGCTGTTGGATGGTTAGGACACCCCGTCTTTAGAGATAAAGAAGGGCGCGAGCTTTTTGTACGTCGTATGCCTACTTTTTTTGAAACATTTCCGGTAGTTTTAGTAGATGGAGACGGAATTGTGAGAGCCGATGTTCCTTTTAGAAGGGCAGAATCAAAGTATAGTGTTGAACAAGTAGGTGTAACTGTCGAGTTCTATGGTGGCGAACTCAATGGAGTTAGTTATGGTGATCCTGCTACTGTAAAAAAATATGCTAGACGTGCCCAATTAGGTGAAATTTTTGAATTAGATCGGGCTACTTTGAAATCCGATGGTGTTTTTCGTAGCAGTCCAAGGGGTTGGTTCACTTTTGGGCATGCTACGTTTGCTTTGCTCTTCTTTTTTGGACACATTTGGCATGGTGCTAGAACCTTGTTCAGAGATGTTTTTGCTGGTATTGATCCAGATTTGGATGCTCAAGTGGAATTTGGAACATTTCAAAAAATTGGGGATCCAACTACAAGGAGACAAGTAGTCTGATACAACATTGCTCTGGTATCTTTCGCCTCTATTTTTTTTGATTTGACATAAGGTACCGGAGAAATCTTGATTTGAATCACCATTTATTCTTTGACTCTTTACTTTTCTTTATATGGTAAATGATCCCAAATAAATAGGTGTGGAAGCTATAATTGTAAACCACGATCGAATCTATGGAAGCATTGGTTTATACATTCCTTTTAGTCTCGACTTTAGGGATCATTTTTTTCGCTATCTTTTTTCGAGAACCGCCTAAGGTTCCGACTAAAACTAAAAAAATGAAATAATTTTTCATTATCTCAATTGAAGTAATGAGCCTCCCAATATGGGAGACTCATTACTTCAACTAGTCCCCGTGTTCTTCGAATGGATCTCTTAGTTGTTGAGAGGGTTGCCCAAAAGCGGTATATAAGGCGTACCCAGTAAAGCTTACAAGTAAACCAGATATGGAGATGGCGACTAGGGTTGCTGTTTCCATTTTTAGATAATTTCAAGATCACAATGGATCTACGATAAGATCGTTTATTTACAACTACAACGGAATGGTATACAAAGTCAACAGATCTCAACCAATGAATAGTATTTTATGGCTACACAAACCGTTGAGGGTAGTTCTAGATCTGGGCCAAGACGAACTACTGTAGGGAATTTATTGAAACCGTTGAATTCGGAATATGGTAAAGTAGCACCGGGCTGGGGGACTACACCACTTATGGGGGTCGCAATGGCTCTATTTGCGATATTCCTATCTATTATTTTGGAAATTTATAATTCTTCCGTTTTACTGGATGGAATTTCAATGAGTTAGGTTCATAAGAACTGGAAAGTCCTAGTTTTTCAATCAAAAAAATTACTTTACTTAAGAAAGACTCGGATTTCTAGACCATTCTGGTAGTTCGACCGTGAGATTTATTTGTTTCGGTATTTCCGGAATATGAGTGTGTGACTTGTTATAATTGATCCTATTGATAATACAGAAAATGGGCCTGTCATCTCTATCAAGATGATTCTACCTCGTCGGATATTTATTCTAGTATCTGGAGCACGGAATATATAGAATAGA